ATGTATTTTTCTTTTTTCTTTTTAAAAAAATGAAATTTACAAACATATTTATACAACTCTTAATTTAGGGGTAAAAAAATAGTCTAATTTAGACTATTTTTTGAGGTCTAAATATTTAAAATTATTATAGTAGCAGGAAATAGTTCATTATTTAAGTACCACTTTACAATATAAAATTAGCATAAAATACGATTTATTTTAACATAATATTATATAAGTAAAAGTTGGGAATTATATTAGTATAATATTTTATATATTAAGTTAAGAGTCAAGGTCTATATATATATAATAATAATTAATATACTATTTTTGAATAAAGCCTTCTAAGATTAATTTAAAAGGGAGAAGTTATCAATATGGCTATTTAATATAAGTACACTAAATTGATATTATACAAGTTGATTTATAATTACAACAAAATAAACATTAAATTATTGTATAAGTATATTAAGATTTAGTTTACAAATATGTAATGTTTCTTTATATATAAAATTATTATATAATTATTAATATATATAATTCTTATATAATGAGTGAAACTAGAAGGTAAAAAAAAAAAACCTGCTACTATTGAGTACTAATCTATATTGAAGATTCATAATATGAATTGAAAAAAATTTAATTGTTATTTAATTTGTATATAAATATAAATTTCCATTAAATTATTTTTTTATTGATAATTATAATTTTAATTTTTAAAATTTAATAATATGTTTGTTTAATATGAAATATTAAAAATTAAAAAGGATTTAGTATAGAAAATTTCAATTGTTTTTATTTAAATCAATTGTTTGTGGGATTTTTGGTTATAAAAATTTCTTGATTAAGTTTAAAAATTTAATTTTTATTAATTTTTGTCCTTTTTTGTTCTGAAAAATGGGTTAATTATAAATTTTGTAAATGGCGGTTTTGGCTTGAATTAAAAATTGGTGAAATGGCTAGTCTGAGGAGGTAATTTTTTGTTAATTAGGGGGCAAAATTAATAAAAATAATTATTTATTTGGCATGAAACAATTTAATGGCTTGCAAAGATGTGAATTGCCAAAGGGCGGATTTGGCATGAAACGATTTAATGGCTTGCAAAGATGTGAATTGCCAAAGGGCGGATTTGGCATGAAACGATTTAATGGCTTGCAAAGATTTGAATTGCCAAAGGGCGGATTTGGCATGAAACGATTTAATGGCTTGCAAAGATTTGAATTGCCAAAGGGCGGATTTGGCATGAAACGATTTAATGGCTTGCAAAGATTTGAATTGCCAAAGGGCGGATTTGGCATGAAACGATTTAATGGCTTGCAAAGATTTGAATTGCCAAGGGGCGGATTTGGCATGAAACGATTTAATGGCTTGCAAAGATTTGAATTGCCAAAGGGCGGATTTGGCATGAAACGATTTAATGGCTTGCAAAGATTTGAATTGCCAAGGGGCGGATTTGGCATGAAACGATTTAATGGCTTGCAAAGATTTGAATTGCCAAAGGGCGGATTTGGCATGAAACGATTTAATGGCTTGCAAAGATTTGAATTGCCAAGGGGCGGATTTGGCATGAAACGATTTAATGGCTTGCAAAGATGTGAATTGCCAAAGGGCGGATTTGGCATGAAACGATTTAATGGCTTGCAAAGATTTGAATTGCCAAGGGGCGGATTTGGCATGAAACGATTTAATGGCTTGCAAAGATGTGAATTGCCAAAGGGCGGATTTGGCATGAAACGATTTAATGGCTAAAACGAAAGGATTTATTTTATATATGTTTGTATATTTTTAGGGACTAACCTAAGAGGCTGTCTATAGGAATTTATTAAGGTTTAGAAAAATGATTTATAATTGATTTATATATAAGTTTTTACATTTAGTTTATTTAAAAAATAAGTTATGTTTATTTGTAGTAAAAAGTATTAGAAAATTTTTAATTAAGGATTTATAAATTTATAAGAGTATAAACAAAAATTGTGCCAGCAGTTGCGGTTATACAATTTATACAATTTTTTTGTTTTAATTTTTAATTAATAGAATTAATTTTTATAGGTTAAAATATTAGGTGAAATTTTATTTTATTATTAATTGAGTTAATGTTTATGAAGTTAAGATATTTTGGAAATAAACTGGGATTAGATACCCCATTATTCAAAAGGTAAATTTTAATTGTTGGATGATTAATAGATAAATCTAAAAAATCAATTAATTTGGCGGTTTTTTATTCTAATCAGGGGAACCTGTTCTGTAATCGATAATCCACGATTAATTATACTTTAAATATGCTTGTATATCGCCGTTAAAAATTATTTTTTAAAAATTATGATTTAAAAATATTATTTGATTTAAAATCAGGTCAAGGTGCAGCTTTTTAAAGTTTGAAATGGGATACAATAAATTTATTTTGGGATAATTTTAGTATTTAATTTTTAAACTTGGATTTGAAAGTAAATTTAGTTTTTTACTATTTTGAACTTGGCTCTAAAATATGTACATATCGCCCGTCACTTCCATCAAAAGATGGAATAAGTCGTAACATAGTAGATTTACCGGAAGGTAAATCTAGAAAGACAGGTTAGAGCTTGAGTTTAAAGCGTCTTATTTACACTAAGTTGATAATTTTTAGTTTAACTTGAATTTATTATTATACTTTATTTTTAAATTGTTTTATTTTTATATAAAATAGTATTGTTTTGAAAAAATTAATTTTAGTTTTAGTTAATTTGTATTGTGAGAGATAAATTTATAATTAGTTAAAAGAAATATTGATTTATTGTACCTTGTGTATCAGGGTTAATTAAAATTAAAAATAAATTTTTTTATCTCGAATTTAAAAGAGCTAAGGTTAAGTATATTTAATTGTTTTATAATTTTTTATAATTTAATTTTAGAAATGAGATGTTATTCGTTTTTAAATATATCTAGTTTTTTAAGAAATAAATTTAATTTAGAATTTGGTTAAAAATTTATTGTTTTATAATATTTTTTTATTAATTTTTAATATATTTTGGGTTAAGCTTGAATATAAATTTTTATTATATTTTAATTAGTTAATAAATTTTTAGGATTAATATTTTCTTAAAAGGTGAAAATTTTATAATTGATTTATTGAATTTAATTTTTATTTTTATATAAGTTATATATTAAAATATTTTGTTTAATTTTATTTTATAAGAAATTATGATTAAATTAGTAAATTTATTTTGTTGAATTAATTTTAATTGTAAGGTTAATTAAAGGAACTAGGCAAATTTGTTTTCCACCTGTTTATTAAAAACATGTCTTTTTGATAATAATTTAAGGTTGTACCTGCCCAATGATTGTTTTGAATGGCCGCAGTATTTTGACTGTGCTAAGGTAGCATAATCATTAGTTTTTTAATTTAAGACTTGTATGAAAGGTTTGATGAGAAAGCTTCTGTCTCTAATTAATTTTAATAGAATTTTATTTTTAAGTTAGAAAGCTTAAATGTTTTTGAAAGACGATAAGACCCTATAGAGTTTAATTAATTTTTTAATAATTTTATATTGGTAAAAGTTTTATTTTGTTAAATTTTAATTTGGTTGGGGTGATTAAAAAATTAACGAAACTTTTTTTTTATTTTACATTAATTAATGTATATTTGATCCATTATTATTGATTATAAGATTAAATTACCTTAGGGATAACAGCGTAATTTTTTTTGAGAGTTCTAATCGAAAGAAAAGATTGCGACCTCGATGTTGGATTAAGATAAAATTTTGGTGTAGAAGCTAAAGATTTAGGTCTGTTCGACCTTTAAAATCTTACATGATCTGAGTTTAAACCGGCGTGAGCCAGGTTGGTTTCTATCTTCAAAAATTAAAATAGTTTAGTACGAAAGGACCAGTTTAATTTAATTAATAATTTTTGTTTTGAATATTAATGTTATTTTGGCAGAAAAGTGCAATTGATTTAGAATCTTTATATGTAATTAGTTTACAAATAATATTTGTATTTTTTTGATATTTTTATAATATTTTTTTCTATAATTTTTATAGTTATTTTTGTTTTATTGGGGGTGGCATTTTTAATTTTATTTGAACGTAAAGTTCTAGGGTATATTCAGATTCGTAAGGGTCCTAATAAGGTGGGTTTTTTAGGATTAATACAACCTTTTAGTGATGCAATTAAGTTATTTTCTAAGGAGCAGACTTTTCCTTTAAAGTCTAATTTAAATTTATATTATATTTGTCCAATTTTAAGACTTCTTTTATCTTTATTTCTTTGACAAAGAATTCCAATATTTTCTTTTCATTATTCTTTTATTTTGTCTATTATATTTTTTCTTAGGGTTTCAAGTTTCGGAGTATATATGGTTATACTTGCGGGATGATCCTCAAATTCAAATTATTCATTATTGGGAAGTCTACGGTCAGTAGCTCAAACTATTTCTTATGAAGTAAGTTTAATTTTAATTTTACTAAGTTTTTTATTTATAATTTTGAGTTTTGATTTATTTAATTTTTTAAAATATCAGGAAAATATTTGATTATTATTTTTAATAGGTCCTTTATGTTTTATATGGTTGGTTACTGGTCTAGCAGAGACTAATCGAACTCCTTTTGATTTTGCTGAAGGGGAATCAGAGCTTGTGTCAGGTTTCAATGTTGAATATAGAAGAGGGGGATTTGCTATAATTTTTTTGGCTGAATATAGAAGAATTATATTTATGAGTTTTTTTAGAGTTATTTTATTTTTAGGGGCTAATTTTTATTCTTTATTATTTTTTATTAAAGTTGTATTATTAATATTTTTTTGAATCTGGGTACGAGGCACTTTACCTCGTTTTCGTTATGATAAGTTGATGTATATGGCATGAAAAACATATTTGCCTGTTTCATTAAATTTATTATTTTTATATTTATTTGTAAGATTTAGGGTTTTTACCCTAACAACTTAGTTAACTAAATTGAGTACTAATTAATAGAGGTTAAATTCCTCTTTTTTATACTTTCAAAGTATACACTTTTACAAGTTCATTAATTATTTAAATATAATTATTTCTCATAATTTATTAATAATTGGTTCAATTATAAATATTAGGAAATATAAAATTGTTAATATTTGACCTACAAAAATATAAGGGTCTTCAACTGGGCGAGCTCCAATTCAAGTTAATAGAATAACTGTAAATGTAATTATTCAAAACAAAAGTTTTTTTATAGGGTAAAATGAGTTTCTTTGAAATTTATTTTTGTTTAAAAATGGGATAATGTATAAAATTGCAATTGATATAATAAGTGCAATTACACCCCCTAATTTATTAGGAATTGACCGGAGAATTGCGTATGCAAATAGAAAGTATCATTCAGGTTGAATGTGAATAGGTGTAACTAAGGGGTTGGCAGGTGTAAAATTGTCAGGGTCACCTAATAAATAAGGATTTTGTAACGTTAATATTGTCAAAAATCAAATTATTATTGTTATACCAAATAAATCTTTAAATCTGAAGAATGGATGAAAAGGAATTTTATCAATATTTCTATTTGTTCCTAAGGGGTTATTTGAACCTGTTTGGTGAAGAAATAATAAATGAATTAGGACTAAGGCAGAAACAATAAATGGTAATATAAAGTGTAAGGTAAAAAAACGTGTAAGTGTTGCATTTCTAACTGCAAATCCGCCCCAGATTCATTGAACGATAAAATTTCCAAGATATGGAATAGCTGAAACTAAATTTGTAATTACTGTGGCCCCCCAAAATGATATTTGTCCTCAAGGTAAAACGTAACCTAAGAAGGCTGTTGCTATTACTAAAAAAAAAATAGTAACACCTCTAATTCATGTTTCTAAGAGTTTATATGAGTTATAATATAAACCTCGTCCAATATGAATATATAAACAGATAAAAAATAATGATGCACCATTGGCATGTAGAGTTCGTATAATTCAACCATAATTAATGTTTCGGCAAATATGAGAAATTCTTTCAAAAGCTATATTTACATTTGGGCAATAGTGTATAGCCAAAAAAATTCCTGATGTAATTTGAATAATTAAACATATTCCTAGCAATGAGCCAAAGTTTCATAAGTATGAAATATTAGATGGTGATGGTAAATCAATAAGTGATTTATTAATAATTAATGTGATTGGTGATTTTTTTCGTATTGGTATTTTCATTAATATTTTTGGCGTATAGGTCCAAGATTTTTTTTAGTTAATTTTACAATTACGATAAGTGTCAATAATAAGTATAATATTAGGAAAATTGCCATGGTTGAAAAAGGTAAATTGAAATATTTTCTTAGAATATTTGTTATTTTTGATCTGTTGAAAGAAAATGTTTCTAAGGTTTTAAGATTTTCTTCAAAGTAGTTTATGATTCAGTATGTAATTACAGAGGTTGTAGGTAAAATTAAAATTAATTTAATTGAAACTTTAAATTTTTCATTTGATGCAATTCTTGTTATATAAATAAATATAATTAATAGGCCTCCAATTATTACAATAAATAAAATATATGAAAATCAAAAGTTTATATTTATTAAACCTGCAATGAGGGCTAATAAAATTGTTTGTGAAATCAAAATGGTACCAAATGAAATTGGATGATTTACTACTATGAATATGGTTGATAAGGCTATTATTGTTGTTAGAGTTATTAAATTGATACAAGGAGTAGTTTAAAAAAAATATTAATTTTGGAGATTAATGATGAATTTATATTTCTCCTTGAAGCTAAAAAAGTTAAACTTATTTTTGGCTTACAAGACCAATATTTTATATAAATTATTTTAGCTTAAATGGAAATTAATTTATTAATTATTTATATGTTTTTTTCGGGTTTATTAGTATTTTGTATAAATTTTAAACATTTATTAATTATATTATTAGGGTTGGAGTTTGTTGTTTTATCAATTTTTTTGATAATTTTTAATTATTTAAGGATTTTTAATTATGATTTTTTTTTTGTATTAATTTTTCTTATTATAAGAGTTTCTGAAGGAGCTTTGGCTCTAGGACTTTTAGTATCTATAATTCGTAGACACGGAAATGATTATATATTAAGATTTTCTTTTTTATGATAGAATTAATATTTTCTTTGTTAATAAGTGTATTTTTAATTTCTAATTTCTGGCTTTTTCAATGATTTTTTTTTTATTCTTTTTTCCTTTTTTTGTTAAAGATAAAATTAACTTGATTTTCAAGAATTTCTATATTTTTAGGGTTGGATTATTTTTCTTTTTTTTTAATTTTATTATCTTACTGGATTTGTAGATTGATAATTATGGCTAGAGAAAAATTATTTAAGGTAAGTTATTATTTTAATTTTTTTCTTTTTGTAATAATTTTATTAATAGTAAGTTTATTTTTGGCTTTTTCTTCAAATAATTTATTTATTTTTTATTTATTTTTTGAAATAAGTTTAATTCCAACATTAATTTTAATTGTTGGTTGGGGGTATCAACCTGAACGTATTGAGGCTGGTATATATTTAATGTTTTATACTTTATTTTTTTCCTTACCAATAATGGTAGGAATTTTTTATTTGTTTTCTGTTAATGGAAGAATAATATTTTATAATTTTGATTTGTGTAAAAATAAATTGGTTTATATTTGTATAATTATAATATTTTTAGTTAAGATACCTATATATTTTTTGCATTTATGATTACCAAAGGCTCATGTTGAAGCTTCTGTTTCTGGTTCAATAATTTTAGCAGGGATTATACTAAAACTTGGGGGTTATGGGTTAATTCGTTTAATAAAAGTTTTTTCATATTTTTGGTTTAGTTTTAATTTAATTTTTATTGTAATTTCTTTAATGGGTGGAGTTATAATTTCAATTATTTGTTTACGTCAAAATGATTTGAAGTCATTAATTGCTTATTCATCAGTAGCTCACATAGGCTTGGTTATTAGGGGTTTATTAACTTTAAATTTTTGAGGATTAATTGGTTCATTTATTTTAATGTTAGCTCATGGATTATGTTCTTCGGGGTTATTTTGTCTTTCAAATATTAATTATGAACGTCTTTATAGGCGGAGATTTTATATTAATAAAGGTTTATTAAATATTATACCAAGTTTAACTTTTTGATGATTTTTATTTTCTATTAGAAATATAGCTGCTCCAACTTCTCTTAATTTAATTGGGGAAATTTTTTTAATTAATAGGTTAATTGTTTATAGATGAATAAGTATTTTTAGTTTAATTATAATTTCTTTTTTTAGTGCTGTTTATTCTTTATATATATATTCTTTTTGCCAACATGGCAATTTTTATTCTGGGATGTATTCTTTTCAGTCTGGCAATTTTCGGGAATTTTTACTTTTATTTCTTCATTGATTTCCTTTAAATTTTTTTATTGTCAAAGGTGATTTTATAATATTTTATTTAGATAGTTTAATAAAAATTTTGATTTGTGATATCAAAGATGAATAATTTTCTCTAAATTATTTGTAAAGTTTATTTTAGTATATTTTTTTTTAATTTTTTAGTTTTATTTATTTTTAGTATATATATATATATACTAGATTTTTCTTTAGTTTTTGAATATGTAATTTTGAATTTAAATTCATCTTCAATTTTTATAACAATTTTGCTTGATTGGATATCGTTAGTTTTTATGAGATTTGTAATGTTTATTTCTTGTATGGTAATTTTTTACAGGGAAGAATATATAATGGGGGATTTAAATTTAAATCGTTTTATTTTATTAGTGGTTATATTTGTAGTTTCAATAATGTTAATAATTATTAGTCCTAATTTAATTAGGATTTTACTTGGGTGAGATGGCTTAGGTTTGGTTTCTTATTGTTTAGTTATTTATTATCAAAATGTGAAGTCTTACAATGCTGGAATATTAACAGCTTTAAGTAATCGGGTAGGGGATGTTGCTCTTTTAATATCTATTGCTTGAATAATGAATTATGGAAGATGAAATTTTTATTTTTATATTGATATAATAAAAAGTGATTTTGAAATAAGTTTAATTTCTTTACTAGTAATTTTAGCTGCTTTAACAAAAAGGGCTCAAATTCCTTTTTCTTCTTGACTTCCTGCTGCAATAGCAGCTCCAACACCAGTTTCTTCTTTGGTTCATTCTTCAACTTTAGTAACTGCTGGGGTTTATTTATTAATTCGTTTTAATTTTGCTTTAAGTCCATGAATGTGTTATTTATTATTATTTGTTTCTAGAATAACAATATTTATATCAGGTTTGGGGGCAAATTTTGAATTTGATTTAAAAAAAATTATTGCTTTATCAACTTTAAGGCAGTTAGGATTAATAATAAGAATTTTGTGTTTAGGACAATATGAATTAGCTTTTTTTCATTTATTAACTCATGCTTTATTTAAAGCTCTTCTTTTTATATGTTCAGGTTCAATTATTCATAATTTTAATTCAATTCAGGATATTCGTTTTTTTGGGGGGTTAATTAATTTAATACCATTAACTTTAACTTTTTTTATAATTTGTAATTTTTCGTTATGTGGTCTACCTTTTTTTTCTGGGTTTTATTCTAAAGATTTAATTGTTGAATTTATATCTATAAGATATTTAAATATTTATATTTATATTATTTATTATTTGTCTGTTGGTTTAACTGTATCTTATAGATTTCGTTTAGCTTATTATTTAATTTTTGGGGATTTTAATTATTTGTCTATAAATTCTTTAAGAGAAAATAAGAGTTATATAATAAAAGGTATAGAGGGTTTAATTTTGATAGTTATTTTTATAGGAAGGATTTTAAGTTGATTGTTTTTTAGTAAACCAATTTATATTTGTTTACCTTTAATTTTTAAATTAATAACTTTAATTATAATTTTTGCTGGTATTATTATTGGTTCAATTTTTTTTGAAATTTCTTTCAGTTATACTGTACCTAGATCAGGTTTAATAAAAATTAAAGATTTTATTAGTTTTATATGAAATATACCTTATATTTCTACTTCTTTTATTACAAAATTACCTTTAAGTGGGGGAATATTATATTGTAAAATTATGGACCAAGGTTGATTTGAATATTATGGAAATTTTGGTATTGGAAAACTTATTAAGTATATTATTAGAATTTTTCAAGGATTTTCTCTAAATCATTTAAAAGTAAATTTTATAATAATTTTAATTTGATTGTTTTTTTTAATTATTTATTTATATCTAAATAGCTTATAAAGAGCATTGAATTGAAGATTCAAAGGAAATTTTATATTTTTAGATATTTATAAGAAAAATTTTTCTAATTTTACAATGAAAATGTAATGTTTTATTAAACTATATAAACAGAAATATAAACGAGTTTCATCGCTTAGAAAATAAGTTAGAAGCTTTTTTCTGAAATTTCATATTTCTTTAATTGGAGTTGTACTCATTTTTATCATTAACAGTGATAAACCTCTAATTTGGTTTCAATTAAAAGATAAATTGAATTTTCAATATTTTTTAAATGCAAATTAAATGTTATTTTTAACTATTATCCTAAATAAGGATTAATTAATCAGATTTTTAGGTCGAAACTAAATGCAATATTTTGCTTCTTATTTAGATTCTTCAATTTAGTGAACCTTGATTTCATTCATGAATAATTCCTCCAATTAGAATAAAGATGAAGGTAGCTGTTGTAATTAAAAATCTTAGTGAGTTAGAAATTTTTAAAGTTAAAATTATTGGAAGTAAGATAGCAATTTCGATATCAAAAATTAGGAAAATAATACCAATTAGAAAGAATTGGAGGGAAAATGGGAGCCGGGAATGATTTTTTGGGTCAAATCCACATTCAAATGGAGATCTTTTTTCTCGATCATGAAGTCTTTTTTTAGAAATTAAGTTTAAAATTGTAGTTAATAAAATTATAATTAATAAAATTGAAAAAAAACTAATTATTATTATTTTAATAATTTATGCTAAGTTATTAGATTTTTTGATTGGAAGTCAAATATAATTTTTATATTACATAAATATCTACCTCATCAATAAATTGAAATATAAAGGAATAATCAAACAACATCAACAAAGTGTCAGTATCATGCTGCTGCTTCAAAACCAAAGTGATGGTTAGGCGAGAAATGATTTAAAAATATACGTATTAAACATACAGAAAGAAAGGTTGTTCCAATAATAACATGAAGTCCATGAAAACCAGTTGCTATAAAAAATGAGGAACCATAAACAGAGTCAGCAATAGTAAAAGGAGCTTCTATATATTCATATCCTTGAAGAATAGTAAAGTAAATTCCTAATAATACAGTAATTATTAATCTTTGAATTGATTCATTATTATTATTTTCTATAAGTCTATGGTGGGATCATGTAACAGTTAATCCTGAAGTAAGCAAAATAATGGTGTTTAGAAGAGGAATTTCTAAAGGGTTAAATGTTAAAATTCTTTTTGGGGGTCATTTTGTACCAATTTCAATTGTTGAAGACAAGGATCTATGAAAAAATCCTCAGAAAAAAGAAATGAAAAAAAAGATTTCAGAGACAATAAATAAAATTATTCCTCAACGAAGGCCTTGAGCAACTTTTAGAGTGTGAAGACCTTGAAATGTTCTTTCCCGAGTAACATCCCGTCATCATTGAATTATGACTAGTAAATTAATAATTAATCCAATAATGAATAAATTGGTTGTATAAAAATGAAATCATTTGATTAAACCTATTATTAAAGTTAATGTTCCCAGAGAACCTAAAATTGGTCAAGGTCTAATTTCTACCAAGTGAAAAGGGTGATTTTTTATTGACATTAATTTACTTCTCTTGAGTATAATGTTGTTAATACAGAAAACACATATGATTGAATAATTGCTACAGCTGATTCTAGAATTAATAGTAAAATTTGAACAATGATTAATAAATTAATTATGTATAAATTTAAATTTGAGCCTGTATTTCCAAGTAAGGTTATTAAAAGGTGGCCAGCAATTATATTAGCTGTTAATCGAATGGCTAATGTTCCGGGACGAATAATATTTCTAATAGTTTCAATGCAAACTATAAATGGTATAAGAATAGGGGGAGTTCCCTGAGGAACCAGATGAGCCAGTATATGAGTAGTATTATTAATTCATCCATAAATTATAAATCTTAATCATAAGGGTAAACTTAAAGTTAGTCTTAAAATTAAGTGTCTTGTTCTAGTAAAAATATAAGGAAATAAACCTAAAAAATTATTGAATAGAATTATTGAAAATAAGGAAATAACAATAATTGTTCTTCCTTGAGATTTTTTGTTTCTAATTAAGATTTTAAATTCTTTATGAAGTGTCAATGTAATTTTATTTCACAATAAAGTTATTCGTGATGGAATAAACCATATTGAAATTGGAATAAAGATTAATCCTATAAAAGATCTTAGTCAGTTTATTGATATATAAAAATTAGATGAAGGATCAAAAGATGAAAATAAATTTGTTATCATTTTCAGGAAATTAAATTTTTATTTTTTATAAAAGTTTTATTTTTTGGATAATAATTTTTTATGAAAAAGTTTCTTGAAATAAATAAAATTAGGATAATGGTAAATATTACAAATAAAAGTGTTCATATTATTGGAGCTATTTGGGGAATTAAAAATTATTATAATTAATAATTTTAGCTTGACAAGCTAATGTTATGATTTAACTAAATTTTTCACTAAAAGTATTTGTTATTATACTATTTTATGGTTTAAAATTCCATCACTTACTTTCAGTCATTTAGTGATTTTTCAATTGAATTTTTAATTCAATTAATAAAGTAGTTGGGTAAGATTCTTTCTAAAACAATTGGTATAAATCTGTGATTTGTTCCACAAATTTCTGAACATTGACCATAAAATAATCCTCTTCGATTAGAAAATAGGTTTGATTGATTAAGTCGACCTGGGGTTGCATCAAGTTTAATTCCTAAACTTGGAATAGTTCAAGAATGGATTACGTCTGCAGCTGTTACTAAAATTCGGATTTGAGAGTTTGTTGGAATAATTAAACGATTATCAACATCTAGAAGACGAAATTCTGTATTTTTTAAATTTTCTGTTGGAATTATATATGAGTCAAATTCAATATTTTTAAAATCTGAGTATTCATATGATCAATATCATTGATGTCCAATAACTTTAATTGTGATTGAAGGGTTATTAATTTCATCTAAGATATAGATTAGACGAAGGGAAGGAATGGCAACAAAAATTAATGTAATTGCCGGGAGAATTGTTCAAATAATTTCAATTATTTGTCCTTCAAGAAGAAGCCGGTAAATAAATTTATTGAAAAATAAATTTATTATAATTATACCTACTAAAATTGTAATAATTATTAAAATTATAAGGGTATGATCATGGAAGAATGATAGTTGTTCCATAAGAGGTGAACCTCTATCTTGTAATATTAAATTTTTTCATATTGGGATTTCTAAAAAAAGTATAACTTTATTTTTGGAGCTTAAATCCAATACACTATTCTGCCATATTAGAACTTAGTAATTAATGGGAGTTCAGAATATCTGTGTTCTGCAGGAGGTAGACTTTGTATTCATTCAATTGAAGATTGAGTATTTGAATTAAAAATTAATTTTCGTTTTTCGGAAAATCCTTCTCATAAAATGAATAGTAATAAAATAATTGAAGTTAATGAAATAATTGATCCAATTGATGAGATTATATTTCATTTTAAAAAAGAATCTGGGTAATCAGAATATCGTCGTGGTATTCCATTTAAACCTAAAAAATGTTGGGGAAAAAATGTTAAGTTTACTCCTAAGAATATAATAAAGAATTGAATTTTTAATAAGTTTTGATTTAAAGAAATTCCAGTAATTAATGGAAACCATTGAACTAATCCAGCTATAATAGCAAATACGGCTCCTATAGAAAGTACATAATGAAAGTGTGCTACAACATAATAAGTATCATGAAGAATAGTGTCAATAGAGGAATTTGCTAAAACTACTCCAGTTAAACCTCCCATAGTAAAGAGGAAAATAAATCCTAGAGATCAGAGTGTTGTAGGTTCATAAGTAATTTTTGTTCCATGAAGAGTTGCCAATCAACTAAATACTTTAATTCCTGTTGGAACAGCAATAATTATAGTTGCTGATGTAAAATAGGCTCGGGTATCTACATCTATTCCAACGGTAAATATGTGGTGTGCTCAAACAACAAATCCTAATAAACCAATTGCTATTATTGCGTAAATTATTCCTAGGGTACCAAATGATTCTTTTTTCCCTCTATCTTGGCTAACAATATGAGAAATTATTCCAAATCCTGGTAAAATTAAAATGTAAACTTCTGGATGACCAAAAAATCAGAAAAGATGTTGATATAAGATAGGGTCTCCCCCTCCTGTGGGGTCAAAAAAAGATGTATTTAAATTTCGGTCAGTTAATAGTATAGTAATTGCTCCTGCTAAAACTGGTAAAGATAATAACAGTAGAATAGCCGTAATTAAAACTGCTCAAACAAATAGAGGGATTCGGTCTATTGTTATTTTTTGAGGACGTATATTAATTACTGTTGAAATAAAGTTCACTGCTCCTAAAATTGAGGAAATTCCTGCTAAATGGAGTCTAAAGATTGCTAGGTCAACAGATGACCCTCTATGGGTTAAATTAGAGGATAAAGGGGGATAAACTGTTCAGCCAGTACCTACACCATTTTCAACAATTCTTCTTATAATTAATAAGGTTAATGACGGGGGCAGCAGTCAAAATCTTATATTGTTTATTCGAGGGAATGCTATATCAGGTGCTCCAAGTATTAAGGGGACAAGTCAATTACCAAATCCTCCAATTATAATTGGTATTACTATAAAAAAAATTATGATAAATGCGTGAGCTGTAACGATTGAGTTATAAATTTGGTCATTTCCAATAAAGGTTCCTGGGTTTCCTAATTCAATACGAATTAAAAATCTCAGTGAAGTCCCAAGCATGCCTGCTCAGGCTCCAAAAATAAAATATAAAGTCCCAATGTCTTTATGGTTTGTTGAGAATAGCCATTTATTCGGTATAATGGCTGAATTGAAAGCGATAAATTGTAAATTTATTTATGAACATTGGTTCTTTTACCAGCCTTATAGTCAAATATGATTTTAAATTGCAAATTTAAAGGTAAATTAAATTTTAAGGCTTAGATATAATCTATTCTCAACTTTGAAGGTTAAAAGTTTTTTTAACTTAAATCCTTAAAGATTATTGAGAATTAGGGTTCTAAAGATTAATCCGAATATTAATAGGGTATTAAATAAAATAATGATAAATCTAGTTGTTGAATTAATTTTAATTGTGGTTTCAGTTTTTGATAAGGTAATTATTGAGAATGTTAAACGTAGATAGAAATAAATTGAAATTAATGTAAATATAACTAGGGATAGAGATAGAAAGTAATTTTTCTCTATAATCAAATAGTTAATTGTTAATCATTTAGGGAAAAATCCTAGAAATGGGGGTAGTCCTGCTAGGGAAAAGATGTTAGCTGATAAAATTAAATTAGATAATTTATTATTTTTGGAAAATCTAATTTGTCTAATAAACAGAATTTTAAATTTTTTTAAAATGATAATGATTGATGTGGTAATTAATGAGTAGATAATAAAATAGATTATTCAAATAATTTTTGAGTGAAATATTCTAGATAATATTCAGGCAATATGGTTAATAGACGAATAGGCTATAATTTTTCGTATACTAATTTGGTTTATTCCTAGGATTCTTCTAAAGATTAAGGAAATAACAATAATTGTCATAAAAAATATGTTAAATATAAAATTGTTTATAATGACAATTATTGGAGCAATTTTTTGTCAGGTTAATATAATTAAGCAATTTAATCATGATAATCCTTCAAGAACTTCTGGAAATCATATATGGAAGGGGGCGGCTCCCATTTTTAAGAAAATTCTTGAATATATAATTGTTATAATTGCGTTATTAACTTTAAAGGAAATTTGTTCTGTTTTTTTTATTAAAAGTAAAACTGAAAATAAAAAAATTGTGGATGCTAAGGCTTGGGTAATAAAGTATTTTAAGGCGGATTCTGAGGCAAATTGGTTTTTATAGTTGGTTAATAATGGAATAATTGATATTAAATTGATTTCTAATCCTAATCATATCCTTAATCATGAGTAGGAAGATACAGTAATTAATGTTCCTATAATTATGGATATAAAAAATATAATTTTATAATATTTTATCAACAAAAAGGGAAAACTGATTTCATAGGCGGGGTATGAACCCACAAGCTTTCTTAGCTTACCTTTTTGCATTTTAGTATATTTTGTATATAATTTTTTGGTAATTAAGGAGGTAATTTTTGTACCAAATGCATTTTTTTGGGGGGGGAAAGTAAAGGTGTTTTAAAACACATTTTTAATTCTATCAAAATTACTCTTTTATCAGGCACTTTACT